CGACAGGTTACGTTTGATTCGATATGCTTACTAGCATATCGAATCCAGGGCTTATAGTTTAATCGGTTCAAACGCACCGCTCATAACGGTGATATTGTAGGTTCGAGTCCTACTAAGCCTAGATTCTAGAAAACCAAAGAAAGAAAATTAGACTGAAATGGATGCGTAACACGTTGCGCCTTGAATCCCCAAAATATATATATATTCTTTTGCTCCGCAGGTCATTGTTGTTTTTTATCAATTTATCATCATTAAATTACATAATGATAAAAAAAAATATATATATATTTTTTTGGGTGTATAGCTTAATTGGTAGAGCATTAGGCTTTTAACTTAATGGTCGCAGGTTCAAGTCCTGCTATACCCAAATGTTTTTATAGAAGTTCCCTTGGCAGTTCATATGCACATCAAAATATACATTGTACGTTGGCTCGTCTAGTACGAGTAATTACGTTAAACTAAAATATATATATATTTTTTTATGTCTTTATGGCCGCTCACGCCCTTTTTTTTCTTTGTGAGAAACCTTCGGCCTCTAATCTAAGCTCAGATAGTGAAAAACGCAAAGAGAGAAGTTACAAGAAGATTCGTTGGCTTAGATTGGGCGAAGAAGACTAGCAGCCCAGTAGGATGCGGCTCTGAAAAGAAAGAAGTGTTGTAGGTGTTACCAACTACTATTCCCATTTCATTTCCCTCCATGTGAACAATCTGCAGCAATCCTGCAGTGTTGGAGTTGTTCGATAGCAACTGTGAATAACAGTATAGATATAGATATCGTCCTATTTAGCTCCCGCAAATTCATGTCATATCTAGGATTTTTCCATCAAGAGCGGATTCCCGTTATTTTTAAGTTCTGCCAGTAATCTACGTCACCGTCAGCATTAATGATCTATCTGTCTCTTTCATCAATTATCTAAATTATGCCAACCTATCTTATAAAACCCGGCCCGGCAATATGATCAATACTGGCGACACGATTAAGAAGCAGTGCTCTTCATTTATAGTATTTTCTCCCTATACTATTTTTTTTTTCATTGGCCATTTATCAAAAAGTTTCTGTAGTTTTTGCTCGGCTCTGGTCCTTGTGGAAGCGAGTAGTCATTTCTGCTGTTTGTTTGACAGCTTTTTCGTTCTACGCTCTTCTCTGCACCGTATGGGGAGTGCTCCTTTCCTATTCATGAATACGTCAAAAGCATTGGCAACAACTCCATTCTTGCCAGAACTGTTCAACTATCTGTCCTCGTGATTTCATCGTCTTCTCTTTCCCCAGCATAACAAATTGAGTTGCCATATTCCAATTAATTGATAAATTGATTACACTAAATTCATAATTAGTTTCGGCGGCCGAAGGCCCTTGTTCAATTCCTATCTTTTTGGCATTTCGGGGCTCCGCCCCCCCCAATGGGTGACGAGGGCAGAGCGGGTAGGTGCTTAAGTGGCACCATCTGCTAAGACGTCTAAATGCTTTCCTTGATAACCGGAAGTTCTGAAAAAGTGTGAAATGCCGGAGGGCTTTTGACCATCCATTCAAGTGTCGTTGAATTCTGTTCAACAGCCCAAGGACTTGAAGCACACTTGTTTTCACTGGTTAGGGTAGAAAAAACCACTACGAAGAAACACAAAATTCCTACTACAGAAACATACGAGCCGAAACTACTAAAAGCATTCCATCCAGCGTAAGCATCTGGATAATCTGGAATGCGACGTGGCATACCTGCAAGACCTAAAAAATGCATAGGAAAGAAAGTCAAGTTCACGCCAAAGAAAGTGATCCAAAAATGAATTTGACCTAAAGTCTCTGGATATTGAAGACCAGTTATTTTCCCTATCCGATAGTAGAATCCTGCAAATGAAGCAAAAACAGCTCCCATGGAAAGAACATAATGGAAATGTGCAACCACATAATAAGTATCGTGTAGAGCGATGTCCAGCCCAGAATTGGCCAATACTATTCCAGTAAGAGTAGAGTAGGTGCCCTTACTCGCGTGGGGCCAATTTTGGGTTTCCCTTGCGCTTCTAGTGCACCTCTCTCGTAACCGTACATGATAGTTTTCCCATCATACGGCTTGCACGCGCGTCTAATTCTCTTACGACTTGGCACGGGTTTCATAGCCTGTACCGACGTGTCGAACGAGGCTGCGGTGCCTTCCTCGAAGCGCCTCATACCTTGTTGAAATTGGAAGCGTTCTGAGCGAAGTTGTTTATTTTTCTTCTGCTGACGTCTACTATTTTGCCGTCAAGGGCCGGCGTACTTCGCCCGGGGATGGACTAAAACATTTGTATGCCAACTCGATCAGGTCTCCTTGCAATAGAAATCTGCAAGGCCGCAGGTTGTTGTTAAGGTTGCCTTCGTCGTTGTTAAGAATGGAATGCAGTTCTTTCGCTATCAGGTTAGTTATCCGCCTGACTAGTGAAGTCCTCACACGCCTGTGCGCCTGGCCCGCGTAGCAAGGGTATAGCAAAAAGATTTTTCCAAACCTCATTTGTCGAGGGCCTCCCCAGCAAAGTGAAGTAGTGGGTCACCTGCTGTCCCGTGCTTGACAGAAATGGCGTCATCCGGTTAGGTGTTGGGATTGGGAACCTTAAGTCCTTTATAGCGGGCGAGGCTTACTCGAGCCTTGAATTGCTCGCACCCTACTGCCATTTGGCCACGTACGAGATTTTCGAGAGAGTTGACGCGTTGACCCGGTAGGGGGTCCACCGGGTTCGCCTCCCGTTAGTGCAAATTACCTCGTTGTTTTTGGTTCCTTCCGTTGCCTTTTTAGGGTACCACCTTTCGGAAGCCCCCAAAGGAGGGGTTTTTTCACCCTACTCATCTTTGCTTCTGGGGTCTCCCCTACACGTCAACTGGAGAGAGAATACGTCCGTCTGTCGCCATTTCTGGGGCTATGGCGAAGTAAACGTCATCCATTCCGGTTAGCACGTCGCACCCCCCTACAGTAAACGAAAAGATAGATCCTACAGCAAATAACATGGGTGTTTTGTATTGTATTGAACCTCCCCACATGGTAGCAATCCGACTAAAAATTTTTATTCCAGTAGGCACGGCAATAATCATGGTAGCCGCAGTGAAGTAAGCACGTGTATCAACATCTGAGCCTACGGTAAACATGTGGTGCGCCCACACAATAAATCCAAGAACTCCAATACTGATCAAGGCATAAACCATGCCTAGATAACCAAATACCGGTTTTCTTGAAAAGGTGGAAACGATATGACTAATGATACCGAATCCTGGCGAGATTAGAATATAGACCTCAGGATCGGGATAGATTTTGCCGTTCCCAGCAAAGCCCCCCACAGAACCCAGCGAGCTCCCCTCGAAGCACTGGGCTCTTCGCGGAATATGCCCATAACCTATGTAGTCCATCCTCAAGCATGTTCTGTAACAAGACACCAAGAGTGCACAAGGGATTTGTGCAACAAATTACCATCACCAGGCACTTCTGAGTTCTTAGAAAAAGGCCGCGGGTCATGAATCTCTAAATTGGAGCTAGTCGAATAACCTAAGCCTTGATTGCATACGGGACATATACCATTTTGGCGGATGAATAGCCTGCTAAATTCGTTACCTTTCCCGTCCACCAAAATTTCCCGATAGCTTTGAATCCGAAGATTCCATTCATCAAAGGGGGTTGAATCTACAAAAATATTACCCAGATCACGAGATGCTCGAAACATATGAGCAGGAACTTCTTTTACCATAGATGCAAGGAGTGTTATCCATATCACGTCAGCACAATGGCGTTTGGCATCTACACTGGGCTCGGTCCAAGTGGCATGGAAATCCCAGAGTCTGCCACGGGGAGAGGGCACCCCCTGATAGAATCGGGAAACCAGTCTGGGTCGAGGAGTTTTGGAGAATTTACGATGTAAATATCGCCAGCTTCTATGCCAGATCCAGTGATCCAGCAGACTGAAGGTATGAAGAAAGTTGCCAATTCCAAAGTAGTTGCCCCAACCATGGAGAATTGGGTTTACTAATCTGATCATCCGGTAAGGAGAGAAATCTATATTTTCAGAAAAGACATTTTTTATTTTCCATTTCAGCGACATTATCCCACTAGGATCAGGATACACGTAGAGGCCCCCACGAGTGAAGTTTTTCCCTACCTTACATGAGGAAGTGACTTGGCTATGGGAGCGAGCCCTATCAATATTGTGGAATATGAAGCCAATAAAATTAAGTCTCTCTCCGATCTTCCACGGGAATATGCGGGTTTTTTCTGACGACAATTGGAGGCCACGTTCCGCCAGGAAACTTTTTGCTTTTTCAAAAAGTCGTTCCACTAATGTCTCATCATTAGTAATAATGACAAAGTCATCAGCATACCTGATAAGGCGGACTGATTCTGTTTTCCGGGTCTGATTAAAGAGATAACTATGGCCTTTCCTTTGCATCCATTCTGTCCTTTCAGGATCAGCCATAGTAGTCCGGTGTTCGCCAGTTATTTTTTTTTCTAAGCCATCCAGGGCAAAGTTCGCGATTAAAGGACTTATGACACCGCGGAACGAGACTTCAAGTTCCCTTTGATATTCAATTGGACTCTTAAGCCATTCCTCGAGTACAATTTCTGTACTACTAGGCATGGGAAAATTCTCTAAGGTCCATCGGTGAAATGTTCGGCCGAAGAAGCCTTTTATATCAGCATCAATTACCCATTTGGAAACAAAATTTTTACTATTTTGTTCCATTTTATTGTTGCCAACTTTGCGTACTCCTTGCCTTCTCGTGTCTAGTATGTAAGCAATTTCACCTACCGCCATGTGTGCACATTTTCCCTTCCGAGATCCGAAGCTATATTTGTCAGCAAAGGGTTCTGTTACGGGTTCAATAGCTAGTTCGAACAAGTGCTGGACGGTCCTGTCAAATATTGTGGGTATTCTTAGCAGCCTTTCACCATTTTTTGGTTCGAAAATGGAAACATGGCGAACGGATGAGCTCTTGTAGTTCTTTAGATTGATCCAGAAGATACGACGAACCAGACCGATTCGGGAAGAAGCTTCTAGTATTTTACCATCGACTCCCGGAGTTCGACTTCCAGAAGTATAATAGAAATTATCTACGGCAATTATTCGAGAAGTTAATTGAGTACAGATTTCGAGCATGCAGTCTCTCAAAAATGGGTTTCCGAGTCCCAGGGAAGCTGCTAAGAGAGAGAGGATCCTTTGTTGGTTTTTTACTAATTTATGGATAGCCGTAAATTTCTTTCCCAACATTGGCCACCGACCCTCGTTCATGATGACCGCGGCTTTCCCGGCGATAATCCGTGATTTTTTTCGGGTCTCCTTCCATTCAGCGAAGAGACTGTCTAGAGATCCTGAGCCATTAGAGAAGCCACGTCTCTCTTTCCACGTCAAACGTTTCAGCATTACCCACATGTTATTGTGTATAGCCTTACGTCTCATCTCACCCTGTGATAGCATCATTGACTTGGATATATCAACAATGTCCAGTTGAATGGAAATGCCAATTTCGGCTCTTAAAAAAAGTTCCACCACAGGGGCAACGCTACCAATAGAATATCTGTCTTTTCGAAAGATGTTGGGTCTCGAGTGGTCCGCCCGGGCAAGGGCCGAAGGCTTCTTGCACGCAACGTGTGAAATCTTACCCTCGGAAGAAAGGAGGGCACACTCCAATCCCAAAAGATCCCTACTATTACCGGGGTCTAACCTAAAAGAGTTTGAAACTGAAACAAAAGAAAAAGGGCCTTTTTTTCTTTCTCTGGCACCATCCTCTACCTTTCTCATGACATCGACTCCCAAACATCCCACCTCATTGCCAGTTATCTGCATTCCAGGCAGATAGTTTATTTGAGGCACAAAACAGCTGTGCTCGCTTAGGTAGCGCTGTAAGGGCAGCGTACCACCTTTTCTATTGGCGCAATCGCGCCCATGACCAAAAAACCAAAAGAGATGCTGGTATAATATTGGATCTCCTCCTCCTGCAGGATCAAAAAAGGTTGTATTAAAGTTCCTATCAGTTAATAACATGGTAATTGCCAATCTATTCACACACTTTTGGTCAGTGGAGCACAATAAAAATCGATTTTTTTCATGCCGTTGTGGTGCAGTTTGGACTATATCTTCATCTTTTCTTGATCATACCCGCTTTAATGCGCACAATACCCTTTTTTTTAGCCCGCATTGACCACGCGGCCAAAGGATTTGCAAACACTAGGATCATGCACCCATCACTTCAAATTAAGCCGGCCAAATAGGCATCAAGCTTTTGTTTGCCTGGATAGCAAAAGTAGGTCTGGCCAGAGATGTTTGGCGTATAGTCTCTGAGGGCGAACCATCATGGTTCGTTCCCTGCTGATCGTCTTTGCAGAGTTCCCAGCATATAGTCAAATTCGACCAAGACATCGCTGCCTTGTCAGGCGCAAATACACCTGCCAATACTGGAAGAGATAATAAAAGTAGGAATGCTGTCACTAATACGGACCATACGAATAGGGGTAATCTATGCATGGTCATTCCTGGCCCACGCATGTTGAAAATAGATAGGGGTCAGTCTATGCTGCCCTCCGAACCATACATGACAATTTTTTGTCATACAGCTCTCACTCGGAAAACTTCAATTGCTGAGATTCTTGTATCAGGTGCGTCTTGAAGGATGTGTTACTTAATAGAGGCCTAGGACTGATAGTATGATATTATCTGCATTTCCTAGCTTCTTTGCATGATACGCTTCGCGGTGAGCTTTACATAATGGAATCTGCTTTCGTTTATATGCTCTGGGCAACCGGGTAACCTTAGTTTCTTATTCGAATTCTTACTTAAACGTCTAAAACAGTCCTTACATGATTTATCTCCATATTCCTATCACCGCAGATGGCACAAATCCAACCTAACCCAGACTCGTAAAATTTTTCGGTCTACTAAACCTGCATAACCTAATTTGGAGTAGCTGTTTACCTCGTAATCATGTAGAACCTTATAGTTATTCGGAATCGTCAGGCTACTCTAAGTATTCAGGCATTGAAGCTTAGCTCCAATTTTATTGAACCCAGTTCGGAACTTCGATTTTAAAGCCGGCTTTGGATGAGCGAACTAAGAACCATACCACTTTTTGCAGATTTCTTTTATTAACCACACCACAAGAATTGGGCAGTCCTATTAATTGGGCCAGGATGGATATCTGGATATGATAGTCTTATCTTTTGATACCTTTGGTGCAGATTCATTTATGATTCGGCCTTTGCGTATACGTATCTGCGAGTTCGAAAAACCAGTTCCCATGCAATCTAGAAGGGGTTGGGCCATTTGAACCTTTTTCCGCAAAGCCAAGAAAGCTGGTTTTACGAGCAATGTCCCCAGGCTTACCTTGGATACCTTCATAGCAGTAAACCAGAAATTTAGGATCCGATAGAATTATTCTCAGTCCATTATAGCGTCCCTGGTTATTTTCACAATTGTTTACTATCTTATTAGCATATGTACGGGCGTCGCTTTGTCGACCATTCTTCTGATTTCTTCGAAGAGGCCTGCAAGAGTCACTCTTTTTGCCCGAAACAGATAAGAAAGAACTATGGATCGTTTTCTGACTAGTCACCTTTGTGTTCTGGCTGGATTGGTTTGCTGCGCCCTCGCTACTATGAGACCTCTGAGCCCGCGCATCATTTGTCGGATGATGTGAAGCGGTTACTTCCCGTGGTTGCCCTATTTTCGTGTTTTCTTTTTGACCTTTGTCAAAGCTTTCGGTAGTTTAAGGTCCTTGCGCACTTGCTTGATTGCTCAGGCTGGTTCCCATGTTAGAATCACTCGTGGCTGTCCAACAACTCTGACCGTTCACTACATCAGTCAGAGCTTTCGCCCAGATTGGTATTGGTTCCTGGGTTACTCTACCACACATATACCGACGTATTCTGCCCGGGATATGTAGCCTTTTCAAGGCAGTGAGTGCGTATCAAGTTGGTCAACCTAACCCTTACTACCCTACTTAAAGGATACCACCAAGGAGGGCAGTCCCCTTGGGCCTCCCCATTGACCAACTGCTCGCAAACATGATGGATTATTGACCCAAAATGCCGCATTGGCCTGCTGCATGTATTTCTTCGAAAGGGTCAGACATACATGTAGGAATATGGATATTAGTCCTCACTGAAAACGAGCCTCGCACAGCGCACTAGTGATAAAATTGATAGAACCTAAAATAGAGGAAACACCCGATAAATGAAGACTGAAAATGGCTAAATCCACAGATCCTCCAGAATGACTGGTTATACCACTTAATGGCGGATAGACCGTCCATCCGGTACCAGCGCCCACTTCCACCAAAGCAGAACTTAAAAGAAGTAACAGTGACGGTGGTAACAACCAAAAACTAATGTTATTCAATCGTGGAAATGCCATATCGGGTGCACCTATAAGAATCGGAACGAACCAATTACCAAATCCGCCTATCATCGCGGGCATAACCATAAAGAAGATCATTAAAAAAGCGTGAGCTGTTATTAACACATTATAAAGTTGATGATTTCCACCAAGAATTTGATTGCCAGGCTGTGCTAATTCCATACGAATTAGTACTGAGAAGCATGTACCCATGACCCCGGCAATGGCACCAAAAATGCAATATAGAGTCCCTATATCTTTGTGGTTCGTGGAAAACAGCCATCTTTGTGCAAAATTGTTCATTTCAGAACTCCATCTTTCAATAATACCATGCTTTGTTGAACTAGTTTCGATTGATGTTTTCGCAATTTAGAAAAGCGAAATTCGTCACAAACTGTTTCGCGAAAACAGGTGACTATCTTCTCTTGTAAACTGCTGCGAGAATGCTCTTGAATAGCTAACAGTGTTTTCAACTTTTGCTCTACTTGTTGGCATAACACAGCTTGCACTGTCTGTTTGCACTTAGGTGCGCAGCGCGTAAGCAGATCATTTATACAAGATTCTCCAATCATTTGCGTACTTGAGCGCAAACTTATACTACGTAATTCATGCTGTTTCTTCCACTCGGACAACAGAGCTTCTTGAGAACTCATCAATTGCTGTAACTCTGAAAGAAGAGCTTCGCTCCGCGCATCAGAAGTAGCTTTTAAAGTTTCACCAAAGGTTCTTCGACTAAATATGACAAAACCTACAAAACTTGAAGCTACAATAATTTCTTCATTATAAATTAAGATTTGTTTTGAACTCAAAACACTAAAAATTAAAATAGCAAATATAATAAATTCACGCATTCGTATTTTTCTTTTTTCTTGGTCCGTTCTTGATATTCACTAGGGTGTTCCTCTGTCCGCGTAAAACATAGATTTTGTTAAGAGCTGTGGTTCGACGTGACGCTAGAGAAGTTATATGATAAGTAGAGGGACTCATAATTGAAAGTGCGTTTTTTCTTATTACTTGTGAGACACTAATTTCTCCCAAGGAACATACATAAGATTTATTCAGTCGTTTTAATTGATTAGCATTTAAGCTTTTTACCATTTCGTTACACCACTTGGATGCTCCAGATACACCCGAGTACAGATAGGATATACTGGTATCAAAGCATTCTTTGAAAACAACATCCTGTTCAACACTGTAATCGTTTGGCTCTGTGCCTACATTCTGATGCGAGATCAGCTGTTTTCGTAATTTGAGAATGCGACTTATTTTGGGTAATCCATCATTATATAATAATACATAAAAGGCCATATAAAAGACACATAACCAAACAAATTGCGTCAAATAGGTAAATTGATCTAGTTGAGGCATTTTCTTTTTACTTTTTCTTTGCTGATCCAAATACTTTCATTGAATCACGAGAGAAGAAAACTTGTTTTCTTCTTTGAGCCCTTAATGGTAAAGCTCCTTAAGCAAAACCTACCAAACGGGCCGCAGATTTTCATGGGAAATTAAAGAAGGAAAAGTTGATAAAAAAACTAGGGTCATGATTAAAATATATATATATATATTTTGTTATTAGTATTCTACATAACGCAAAGCGAACACCACGATTGTTTCGGAGTCCGGACGAAAAAAACTATTTTCTAAGCTTATAGATAGATAGGTTAACTAAAAGCTACTAATATTTCCACTACTATCCATTCCATCATCGAGGTCTCGAGTTTCCACATGGGCATATGGGGCAATAATAAATCGCTTGTAGTCACACTAATTGGTCATTTCCATGACATCCTTTCCCCAAACCCAGTTCTTTAGTTGCTCTGCGTTAACACACCAACAAAATTGAATTCCTTGCCCGGCCTTGATCTCTGAGTCTAGATACGTTATTTGTGGTGGATCGTTCCGTATTTTCATGCGTTTTCTCAGTGTAGGCTTGAGGCTTCGGGCCTAAGCGCTTTAAGCTTTGTTCGGTCTTTTGGGTTGTAAAGACCATAGGAATAAAGCCGGAATTTTTCTTTTTTTCTTTCTCGGTCTTTTCATATTTATGAAAAAATGTGTTTTTTTTCGTGTTTTGCAAGTGTTTCCGCTTTGCGCCCAAACGCTTTACTCGTTTTTGACGCGGTTTTGCTGGCGAAGAATAATCTAGTTTGCCATCACCAATTTCTTTTACTACGATATTGCCAATTTTTGAGTTCATGTTCAAAATGGAGAAGATTCTCCATTGACTATGAAATACTTTTCGATTTCTGCGAAGACTCTTTGGAAGAAAAGCTATATGACCTGCGATTGCTACCGCATAACCTCCTTTGACTGAATTCAAAATAAACCCTTTGATCAAATTCCGGTCACTTCGCCAAATTTTAGTTAGTTCAGTCCAAACTAGTTTGCTCTTACATTTTCTTTCTAGCGGTTTCGACAAAAGCATTTTTGGTTCACCAAACACTTCCACATCTTCAATTCCCAAAATAAACCTCGTTTGCTTAGTGATTGGCACTCTTTTCAGCTCATGTTGGAAACAAATTATTGGAGTTTTCAGCCCTGTATTCACCAATATCATGTTTTGTTGTAATTTTTTAACTGAACATTGTATAGCGCTTCCGCGTAATGGATTCAAACTAGAATTATATTGAGGAAATAGTTGAGTAAAGCTCATGTTGCTTTTTTCTTTTTTTCAGTACTTATTTTCTAACCTGATTCATCTGCTTATAGAGGCTTTCAGACCACGCTGCGCCCCCATAATCAGTTTCATGAGGAATGCAATTACATAGTAATTGCTAGAGAGTGGGGCGACATTCGGGCTGCTATTGTTGTGTCCTCTTACAGAGCCGTACATGATAGTTTTGTGTCATACGGCTCTTTGCTCGAAGCCACGAAAAAAAAAGTATAGATTTTTTTATGTCGATATCATCCATTTTCTATCACCAGTTAGCCTATCTCGCAAAAAAAGAGTCCGATACCGTCGCCGCGTGAATACACACGCGGCTCTTAGCGAATGAGGCCTAAGGGGCTGCGAAGACTGTGGCCTTTCATTCATTTTTCTCGTACCAAAAATAGGAAAAATGGCTAAGTAACATAAAGGTAATGTATTGGATTGCAAATCCTAGAAAGATGGTTCAAATCCGTCCTTAGCCTACTTGAAATTCTACTGTTTCTTTACAAGTACTGCACTTTCTTATTTAAGGAAGGTCAAACCCTTTGATCAACCTCTATACTTACCCGCCATCTGCAACACAGACAGTGCAGGCGACAACCGGCTAAGCGCTCGCGGCCTTTTGGCAAGGCCTTGTTTCAAACTTCGAGGTTGCTTTTTATCGAAGATAAGAAGCAAGATAAGTAAAATATATATATATATATTTTTTTGTGAAGCAGTCTCCGGAACAAAGCATGCTTTTGTCTAAAGCCACCGCAAGATCGACTTTCAGACCACTTTATTCTCTTAAGATCTGAACTCCTAGAAAATTCTTTAATAGAAAGCTTCACTCTATTGTGTTTAGAAGTGGATTTGAACCACTGACACAAGGATTTTCAGTCCTTTGCTCTAACCACCTGAGCTATCTAAACAGAAATAAAAAAAAGGAACTATGTACAATTCTAGTTTGTTGGTTATTCAAAAATTATTAAGTACAAATGCATATCTGGGCCATCGAATACCTACTTCCGATTTTCAAGGATATTTATACGGATTTAGAAATGAAATGGCTATTATTAATTTAGAAAAAACACTTATTTGTTTACGAAGGGCTTGTAATTTGATCGAATCTATTATTCGTGCAAAAGGCCATTTTTTATTAGTAAATACCGATCCAGAATATAATAAAATAGTTCAACAAATGGCAAAAAGAACCAATCAGAGCTATATCAATCATAAATGGATTGGAGGATTTTTGACCAATCGCAAACATATGAAAAATGTACAAAAACACTTTCAGAATTTCTCTGCGCATTCCAAATTTAAAGACGCCTCTATATCGTCGCCCTTCGATTTTTTCCCGCATTTTAGAAAGATGCAAAAATGTTTTGAGGGAATCATGACACACGATATTCCAGATTGTTTAGTAATAATAAATGCAAATAAAAATTCTATGGCTATACTTGAGGCCAATCAATTACAAATACCTATCGTATCTTTGGTGGATTCTAATATTTCAAACAGATTACAAAAATTAATAACCTATCCCGTTCCAGTGAATGATGATTCTATACAGTTTGTATATCTATTTTGTAATTTGATTACGAAAACGGTCATTCTTTCACAAAGTGCTTGGCCGCTCTCGCGAAAACCCTTAAGTCGGGGCCGCAGGCCCTAGCGAAAAAAAAAATATATATATTTTTTTTTTCGGATTGAAAATTAAGAAAAAGAACCTTGAAACTCTTTCTGAAACTTTTTTATCAACAGATTCTACTTAATTCATCTACACTAATAACGACTTTTTCTCTATTTCTGTCATATATCGTAGTCACGCCCTTAATGATAGGCTTTTCCAAAGACTCCTCATGTCATTTTCATTCAGGTCTAATTTGGATTTGTTTATTGTTTTCTCTTCTTCCCGAACGTTTTCTTCAGAATGATTTTGAAGATGGTACACTCGAATTGTATTGTTCAAGCGGCTATTGTTCGCAAAAAATATTACTTTCTAAATTGGTAGGTCATTGGGTTCTTCAAATAAGTGGTATTTTTAGTACTTTTCCAGTGGTACAATTTTTATACCAATTTGATCAACCCAAAATGAATTGGTTCACCCTTATTATAGGAAGTCTGATATTTACCCTTATGTGTGGTATTCATTCTCGTTTGGCTCTCGGAATAATATCTCATAGTTGGAATAGTTTGCAAAATCTTACCACTTTACCCACTCTATTACCCTTAATTATTTTCTGCGCCTCTACCGAAACAGAATGGTTTCATGTTCTTTTATTAATGGGATATTTACTTTTGTTTTTATTTCTTTATCCTATTTTGGTTTCGATTACTCTACAAAGGTTGATAAGCCAATAGAATTGATTGCCTTTACGGGTATACCGGCTCACTCATCGTAACTATTGTGGAGCAAACAAAAAAAGAATATATATAGATTCTTTTGAATATATATATTCTTTTCCTTCTGTATTTATTTTCTATACTAGACTCCTGTACACCGTTTAATTCTGGCAGAAGGAGAAAGCAGGGATTTGGTGAAGTTTGAGTGAGAAAACTATTTCTAGGTGGCCCAGATGGGAATGATCCAGCTTAGCAGAGCGCAAAGCTTCTTTTTTTTCGCATTCTAGATGTCTTAGGAAGGCCTGTTAGTGAAGCGCCTCAAAGCGCAGCGCTCAGCGAAGAAAATTTGTTTCCTTGCTGGGCTGGCTCTTCTTCGGCAGGTTTCCACAAAGCAAAGAGCAAATCAAACAGAAAAAAAAGCTGTCGAATTTTAATAATTAGCACGAAATGATCCATATTTTTTTTCTAGCCGGGCCATTGATGGATTATTATCTTATGATAAAACGTTAGAAAATCCCCATGTATTTCGAAATACTACGACCTTATTCGATCATGTTATGCTCTTTTCGCTGTGCACGAATTCTTATTGGATTTTGTTGGTTTTTAGCAGCAATGGCTATTTATTTAAGTATTTGGGTAGCACCATCCGATTTTCAACAAGGTGAAAATTATCGCATTATCTATGTGCATGTTCCAGCCGCTTGGATGAGTTTACTCATTTATATCGCAATGGCTATCAGCAGTGTGTTATTCTTATTAATAAAACATCCGCTTTTTCGGTTATTTTCCAAAAGCGGCGCCAAAATAGGTGCTTTGTTTACATTGTTTACCCTATTAACCGGGGGTTTTTGGGGTAAACCTATGTGGGGCACCTTTTGGGTGTGGGACGCTCGTCTAACCTCTGTATTAATCTTGTTCTTTATTTATTTAGGTGTACTGCGTTTTCAACAGTTTTCCGCGGACGTCGCTTCTATTTCCACTTGTATAGGGTTGATCAATATACCAATAATTAAATTTTCCGTAAACTGGTGGAATACATTGCATCAACCTTCCAGCATTGGCCAATTTGGTACTTCAATACATATTTCTATGCTCATTCCAATCCTGTTAATCCTTACTAGCTTTCTTTGTTTAAGTGGGATTTTTTTTATTTTGGAAACACGTCAAATTATTTTATCTTTTTCTAGTTTTTCCGTAAAAAGTCAAATAAATCCGCGAAACAACAATGGAAAACAGGTTTTTTTTTATACAAACAATAGATCAAGCAAAAGCACCTAAGGAAAGGTGGACTTTTATTATTGGGTTTAAGCAAGTTGTTCAAGGCTTTGGGGGAAGCGAAGCAACGCTTTGCGTTAAAAAACGCAAAAAAATCTATTTTTTTTGCCAATTATAAGCAAAATTTACCGAAATGTATAATGAATTGGGCCATTATTTTTTAGTACTGAGTATTTTTGTTGCATTAACTTACAACAAAAGACCTGCGGCTATTTCACTCTATTTTTTTTTCTTTACTATTTCTTTTTTTGGTATTTTGTCTTGCTATATTTCTTCTGATTTTCTCAATTACAATGTATTTACCAACTCAAATGCTAATGCGCCTTTATTTTATAAAATATCAGGAACATGGTCTAATCATGAGGGCAGTTTGTTATTATGGTGTTGGATCCCAAGTTTCTATGGATTTTTCTCGGGTCATCGGGTTCGACCCTGCAATGTTTCAAAACGGGGGCGCAGCAAAAATCTATTTTTTTTTTGCAGACCGCTTGTGGCTTTTCGTTCTGCTTCCTTCATAAAAAAAGAGAATAAACAATTCAGACATCATTTGTTGCAGAACCTGTTTGGCACCATAAATCCTAAAAGCTCCCTCGAGGGCCAATCCAAAGCGGCGCCCTCAGGTATCGTCCAAGAGCCCTCGGATGGAAGGTTAAAAGATGGTGCAAATGCAGAAGAAAATAAAAGGCCCATAAGGCTTAAAAAATGGAAAGAGTTGGAAAAAAAAAAATCTAGATTTTTTTTTTTGCTTTACGCTTTATGTAACAATTTAGATTCTCTATTTTTGGCACAAAATGCAAATAATAAAGTTTCCCTTATTGATGAACGGCGAATTTATATGGGCATTGCTCTATTTTTTTCGATTTTTTTATTAGCAAGTTCCAATCCTTTTGTTCGAATTTCGTTTGTTTGTACTAAATCACTTGCAGAATTAAATCCTGTTTTACAAGATCCTATATTAGCTATACATCCTCCCTGCATTTATGCGGGATATGTCGCCAGTGCTATCGGTTTTTGCTTATGTCCAGCCAAAATAATGAATGGTATCTCTGCACTCTATTTGCCAATGCGAAGAGAAAGCAAGGCCGAAATTTTTGATGCTTTCTTTCGCATAACAAATAAGCTGATTACCCAGGAGAATGCAAAGAAAATTCTAAAAAATCTATTTGAAAATACCTGTTCTCTTCATCCCAGTTTCGCTTCCATCTTGCTACGCAATAGAAGCCTGCTCGGGCTTCGGCACTTGGTGTCGCCCTCTTCGCTCTGGTCAAAAGAGCGGCTAAATCTTACAAAGAGCCAGTGGACGAAGCGTGTTGTTCGTAAAGCGAATACTGCGTTTTTGTATTTCGGTTGGACCCGTAGCGCGAATAAAGTGGTCTCTGGCCCACAATACCATGGGTGGAAACAAATTCAAATTTGGATCTTGACATGCTGGTGTTTTTTAACTGTAGGCATATTGCCGGGAAGTTGGTGGGCTTATCATGAATTAGGGTGGGGGGGTTGGTGGTTTTGGGATCCTGTAGAAAATGCTTCTTTTATGCCCTGGCTATTAGCTACAGCTTGTATTCATTCAGTAATTTTCCCTAAATTGAATTATTGGACTTTGTTTCTCAATATGGTCACTTTTCTATGTCGTGTTTTAGGAACTTTTTTCGTACGTTCTGGATTGCTAACTTCCGTTCATAGTTTCGCTACAGATTCTACACGAGGAATCTTTTTATGGTTTTTTTTCCTCAACATTACTAGCATATCTTTGATGTTTTTTTTTCAAATGAAGCGGCAATCAAGTACTAGGCTAGTTGGTGCATTGTCTGATTTATCATTGAATCAAAGCCTGGGGGCCCCAAAACCCGTGAACCAGATCTTATGGTATTCGCGGCGAAGCACTCTATTCGTGCACTTGCGTCAATTTACTCGTTTATCGAAGCTGATGGGGGACGAAGAAGGCCATAACAAACTAATTGTATACAAAGCAAGTAAAATACATAAAGAGAAAAAGCTCTTTTTCTCGGGCCAGAGAGAGAAAAAGCTAGCAACATTTCGAATCCACACGGTGAAACCTTTGGCTTTTTTGTCATTTGTTATGCGAAGGCTCCGTGCCTTCCAGGAGCTATGGCTACGGAGGTAGCGTACCGGGGGCGCAAAGCCTTCGCCGAGGGCCGAAGAAGAGAAGCCTTCGGCCCTGCCAATGAATCATTTTTTTGTTTCCATTCTGAGTTTTTCTATCTTGTATTCCCCTCTTCTCCAGAGCAAAATCCTAAAAACAAATAGAGCAGATGGTCCAACTACAGAACTTTTTTTTTCTTCTTATGTTTATGGTTGTGCCCTGTGGTACGGCAGCACCCATACTATTTCAATGGTTGGTAAGTAGAGATGTTCCCACAGGTGCTCCTTTTTCTCATGGTACTATAATACCTATTTTTACCTCTTTATTATTGCTTCTAGTTCATGTACATTCCAGGGGATTCATACGCTCTATGGAGAAAACAGAAAGGATAGTTTTGGTAAGAGCAAAACCCATTTTATTACTTAACATAATTGAAAAAGGCTCCCCAAAAACTAGAGCTAAAAATGCATTTTTTTTCTTTTTTCTTCTTCTTCTTAATTTTTCCATTTTCAAATTTATGGGAGACTTGTCATATTTAGAATCTTTCTGTGGTGTGCTTTGTTTTTCATTACTTTGTACATTTTTCCTATCATTTGAATATAGGCGCGATACGTGGGCAAACGAGGGGCGTAAGCTTGGAATGAGGGAAAAGGGAAAACCGCGTAGGCGGGCACAGAGAAGAAAGCGCCAAGCGCTTTGTTGGCCTAGCGAAAAAAAGAAACAAAGAAATAAAAAGAAAGAAAATTTTTCCTTTTTATTTCTTTCAAATAAATCAAAACTATTTTTGATTTATTTGCTGCAATTTTCAAAAACCTTCGGCTTCAACGAAAAAGCCAAAATTTTGGCTTTTTATTCTCTGCTTGCTTTTTCGCAAGCTTATTCTCTCGTCCTTGAAAATAGTTGGAATAGATTTTTTCTTGTTCGCGCTTTACCAAAAAGACTGATGGATGTTGGTCATGACTTTCGAAAAGTTCCCATGACTATGAAAATTTCACATGGAGGAGTTTGCATCTTTATTATGGGTGTTATTTTGTCGTGCGACCCGGCAGCTTATGCGCGACCATCTCGTGTTTAAGCTCACGCCATGTGGGCGTGAACTCTGGTTGAATTCGGGTTCTAAATCCCGCCGCTGAGATGCTCAGTCGACTCTTGAACCTTGATAGGAAGACGGCTTCTTCCCAAATTAGTGCAAAAGGTTCAAGGACTTAGGATGAACTTAATGTGAATGGGTATAAGCTTCGCTGCTCAAAAACACCCAGTATTGACCACACTGAGAGACTTGCCGATGGCAAAAAAGGCCGCGGGTAACGCTAGTTGGCGAAATGGCGTTAAGCATTCCTGGCAATACGGAAAGAGAGGTCGTGATGATATCATCTACGTTCGTACTGTCCCTCGTGGAGTAAATCTCACATCCAAAAATCTAACCAGGGAACGGAATAATTCCCATTAAGTTCCAGGAAAACTGGCAGGCCAGCCGGGCCGTAAGCTAGTGGGAACAGGATTCTTCCGGAAAGACAAGACCTTCGGGGCAAACGCTCACTTTGCTCGCGTTAGTGAAGGAAATCTCGGAGAAAAGGCCGACGCGGGGACTCAGGGCGCAGCATAACGAATGGTGGAGAGTTCATAGAAGCAGAATAAACGGGAAAAAAGATTTTTAGGCGAATGCCATGGAAATTTCCGCTTTATTATTTATTATTCGGTTTTCAGGTTCCCCTCGAGAAGAGCCGTATGAGGCCGTAGGCTCACGTACGGTTCGGAAGCCAAGCCCCTGCAGTGATGCTGTGGCTTAGGTTAACCAACACAAAAAAAAGACAGTTTACTCAATTATTGCCTTTAGGTTCTGAACTCCATATAGGAAGAGAGCATTGCTGTTTGCGAGGTATTGATCAATTACATGGACCCACCTTTCATTCCATTTGTGGTAATTTGATTATTTACAAACCGTCCTTAAAAAATCCATTCATTTTTGATTATGATGAATCACTTCGTGCCATAATCGACTTGTTGCCAATTGCTGCGCTTTCGTACCAGAATGAAAAAGTTGAAAAAAAATATATATATTTTTTTTCAACTTTTTTCCATGGTGACAGATCATGGAGAAATCGCGAACATCATAGTTTCCCACTTTGGTTGACTGTGTTCCCAGAAAAAAGATTTTCTCTTTCCGATCAAGAAACAAGCACTACCAAAGTGGCTATACATAGTAATCTTTTTACGGATCTATATGCTCTAATTGGAACTGGAAGTTTTGAAACAGGCTGGTATATTACCATAATGAAACTACCTTTTATTTTCTGTATTTGGATAGGCTTTATTTTGGCTTCATTGGGAGGCTTGCGTAGTTTTCTACGTCAGCTGGCTTTATATAGATTGGATTGGAATTGAAAAAAAATATATATATATATTTTTTGTATGAAATAAAAAATTACGTAAATCTGGAGTAAAAGGATTCGAACCTTTGCCTGTCGGTATCAAAAACCGAAGCCTTTCCACTTGGCTATACTCCAAAAAATCTACCTACGGCCTTTTTTTCAAAGCTTGTAAAGTGCTATGCACCCACCTAAAACAAAAACGAAATAACTTCCCACTCTGCCAATGGCTCATAACAGAACAACGTAGGGGCGGTTAATTCGCTTATGTTCTCCTACAATATACAATATTTTTTGATAATCGAATTCTTCATCTATATCGTGAATGAAGGACCTAGAACTTTAAGCCTGAGCCGTTCTCCTATGCATACATAGTAAATAGATAGAGCACATAATAGTTTATAATCTGATTTATGAATTGAGCACACTTCTTATGAATAAACGTAGATTATTTTTTCGCCAATCAAGCAGCATGGCTTCTCTCCCAATTTTCAAAAACAGTTTGATCACGACTCGTGTTCGATCCGCGGAGCGAGAGTACAAATACTATGCGGGGTGAAAGACCCATTGATTTACAAATTTATGATATAATACTAAATTTCCTAATAGTAGTTATACCCTTTTTTTGTCAAATGCCGTTTGTTCTAAAGATGTCTATGAATTTAAGTGAGGGCCGCAGCCATAAATCTTTAATAGAAAAATTCAAAACATCATAGGGATTTCTATCTATAGATCAAGCGAGCAATCTGGTTACGCTCAATCTTGATATGGGTTTTAAACCTAACCACTCGAATTACTAAGCCTGCTCTTTTTTAAGGCGTTAGATACACGAAAATAACCGCGGTGATTAGAGGATGGTGCGATCACTGCGGTCCCTTCCGCACAAGTAGGTTAGGATTAGAAAATGCATGTCATATTAATATCAAATATATCACAATGATATATTTGAGAAATAATAATGCTAGACAAATAGTTGTTTCTGGAGCCTTATAACTTCCGCTGGTAATAATCATAATTTAGGGAAAGATAAGTTTTTGAAAATTCTCGTCATAGCCTTATGTTCTGCGATAAGGGCAGAGTTTAGGGTTAGCTTCAAGCTTCTATTACCTAGGAAAAATCGTGGACTCATTATGTTATTCTAATGTTATTTCATCGTCGTCACTTCATAATATTGTCCTACTTGGCGCTTACCGTGGATTGGGCACCTTATTCTTCATTTCCATTTGGTTGACCCGCGCGTAAATTTGTGATCACTTCGTGATCCGACTTCCATTAGTCGAATATGCCGGGTGCAGCTCGACAATCTACCATAGCTGGTGGCATACTATCTCAAGAAGCAGTATTAACTAATAAACAGTAATTATATAGTAGGCTAGCCGAACGACTAAAGGCCTAGTGATCGCAGAACCTGAAGTTCCGACTTGTACGGATAGAGGGACTCGAACCCCCACAAACATTATAGTCACCAGAACCTAAACCTGGCATGTCTACCAATTCCATCATATCCGCCAAAATTTGATTCAATCTGTGGAAATTTTTTTTTTCTTTTCTTTGGTTATTAGACTCTCTTAATGGCCTCAATACCATTTCAGATGGTAGCTCAAGGGCCCATGGATTGCCAGATTTTTTATCGCCGATCGATAATCACAGTCACATGAATGGGTCAAGGGCCCTCTTGTCAAACTAGGATTGAACTTACACCATCCTATTTGGCCTAACCCTGTAGGTTAGGTCGTGTTTTATGGTTTCCGAGTCGTGCCTATAGATAAAGTTATTTTCCATGGTTCGTCACTGTAAAAATGAACTAAACTAGATTTGCTTATTAATGATCCATAAGTCATATTGTTTTTTGCGTTTGCGGGTGTACTATCTAAGCATCGTATCTTTTTGACTGCGTCGAAAGAAAGAAAGAAAGAGGGCGAAGCGGTTCTTTGCTTTCGCGCAGTGAAGCACCAGTGCCGGTAGTTTATCTTGTAGGTCATTTGATTGGTATACTGGCGATTTTATTATGTTATTTCTTATCGTCGTCTCTGTTCTATCGTGGTCGAGCGCGTGATGTACAAAAACATGCAAATTTTTGATTTATCCAATACTATACAGATTATGACATCCATATATTTCGGTCCAGTGCACCGTGGCGCGTTTTGCGACATGGCTCAGTGTTGCGCCTCGAGCCGAGCCACGGCACGATACGCGCTGTCCCGCTGAATAAAAATCTCCTCAAGCTCTTCAGGGTACTGCCCTATTTTTCGGCTGCCAAGCACAGAGCCACCAGCTGAAGATCATCACTTTTTCTTGAATGAATCATCATAAATAATGATTATATATTTTTTTTCATAAAGAGAATATCTTGTTTTTTGCTTGATTCTGCAAAATAATTACACAACGTTAAGATCTGTAAAGGTTACATGCTATTTTATTTTAAAAAAGGTTAACCAATTACTCTACTTACGGATGGAGAGGGATTCGAACCCCCGGTATTCTCAATACTTCGGTTTTCAAGACCGACTCTTTCAACCGCTCAGACATCCATCCTTATCTTAATAAGATCATCGGCTCAAAGGAACCAATAATCAACCTAATATTAATTTGCTATGTAAATGGAGATTTGAAAAGGAAAGCGAGAAGAAATAAAAAAAAATTTTAGGCGGATATAGATTAAAGGTAAATTATCTGCCTTCCAAGCAGGAGATATGGGTTCGATTCCCGTTATCCGCAATGGCTAAAAAAACAAATGAAACTTCATATGCCTGCATCAAGATTTAAAACTTGTCGTCAAATTTCGGAAAATGTTTGGCAGACCAAAAAACTTACTCAAAAACAAAAAGCCATTATTTTGAAGCTTCAAAAAAAAACAAATAAAAAACAATCTGACTTTTCCAAAGAATTACAGACTATACAAAAGTTGTCCCTTTTTTATGGAAAATTACCCATTAAAAAGATGCGAAGGTCTAAAACGCGGACTTATCTAGATAAAAAAAACAGTTTGTTATTCGATATAGAACGAAGATTAGACGTGATTCTGGTTCGTCTTAATTTCTGTTTAACTATTTTTCAAGCAAGGCAGCTAATAAGTCATAAAAAAATTTGTGTCAATTATAAAATGGTCAATATTCCTGGTTTTCAATTATCTAAGGGTGATCTTATATCTATTCAAGATAATTTTCTATATTTCATTAGATCAAAAATAAGACAAAATTTTCAGAGTAACCGAATATGGAGGATAAAACCTACTCATTTGGAGGTTAATTATAAAACACTAAAAGCCGTGGTATTATATGAACCTCGACAAATACAATTCCCTTATAGCATAGATCTAGACCTTCTTGATTAAAGCAGGAACGTATGTAAATTATTTATTGGCAGAGCGGTAACAGAGTTAATCTCTCGTAGATAGTAAAAAAAAGATATTCCGGGAATCTTTCGATTTTCTTGAACCATTTTTGGCTCGTTGCTATGGACATAAAAACAATACTACAATTGCGCAAAAAAATCAAGGAAAGCTCTTATGCCCGGGCAGACGGAGCATTCGTTTTATGCTCTACGAGCTTCTTTCTTGGCCTCGGTATTATCTTCCTGTGTCTTCGAGGCTAAAGACGGAAGAATAAGCGAGGAATTAAGTCCGCTTTGTAGTGTGGAGTCAAAAATACTTTTGTTTGCTGCGCCCTGGCTAGTTTCGTAACAGCTATAAGCGAGCCTAGTCTCATATCATATCGAATTGGCGAAGACTATGGCATAGTGGGCGTCGCAGCTCCATTTCGGCGAAGCGCTTATTCGTTGCCTGATGGCGTCGTCACGGTTGCTTTGCTCTGCTCGGCCGGATCCGAATCGACCATAAAGCATCTAGGGTGGGGGAGGGCAGCGCGAACAAAAGCTATTGGGCTTCTGCGCGTCCTTTTCCTGCGTCAGCGAAGAGAAAAGAAAGGTAGCCGGGAAGGAATAGATAGATGGTTAAAGCTTAATGCATAGCAGCAAGCAAAATTAGGCCAAAGATCAAAAAAAATATAGATAGATTTTTGTTTTTTGTTGCGCCCCGCGGCCGCTTCGCGCCTGGCCATGGCCCAATTTCGGTTAAAGGACCAGTTGCTTTTTATAAACTTGTATAATCAATGCGTAAAAAATGGTCAACTCTATTATACAGTAAATAAGTAAACAAGCGACAATTTGACACCAGATATCTGGAGGTGTTAAAGAAGCTGCTGTGAAAATCGAGAGAACCATAAAAAAACGACGATTTTTTATGCAGCTTTTCACAAAAATCCCTTTTGATTCTAGCAAAAAGATCACAAGTACCTGTACTTGAGAGCATATTGATGAAATAAACAAAATACGAACAGTTAATAAAATATAGTCAAAAATCTTAGGTTGTAACTTTATTATAAGCAGATTAGTTGATGTTTTATTCAATTCATATAAAAAGTGCCAAACATTGGGAACTATCCCGACAAAAGTGACAAAGAAGAACAAGAGGAAGCAAAAACCACTTAAGTAAAAGAATTTGTTGTATTTTTTTCTTTGTTCTTCATAACAACTGGGAATCAAAAAACACCAGATTTGATAACTTAAAAAAAAAAATAGAAAATAAAAGCATGATATTAAAGAAATAGTAACATACGTGCTCAAGGCCTCCGTTAATTGTGTACAAATAAAACCCGAATAAGAGAGAATAAGAAAGGATTTCGCTGACGAAAAAAACAAATCTTCTGAAAACCAATAACACGTAAACCATGTTAAACTGAAGCAAATAAATATCCAAAAAAAACGAATTCTAACTTCTTTCAGAATAGTTTCAAATAAAAAATTCGTGATATTTCATTGTGTGTTAAACCTAATGAGAGCGAAAAAAAACGTTGGGTTGGCTTTTACTGCGCCCGGCAAAGTGTGCAATCAATCGTAAGGCCCTACCAAGATTTTATTTTCATTTCATTAGTAGTAGAGGGTTCGCCTCTAGAACTTTACTACATTTAAGGGTACTCGTTCATCATAATGCAATTACTATGTACTAAAACCGTATTACAGCCGAGCATTTCCATTTCATTGAGTAAAAGGCATGGCATAAAGCGCATATAGCCACGGGGATCTATGGCCAAATCATCTTTTTTTTCGCTTTATGTATGACTTTTATTTCTGATGCTATTCTCACGCTGCGCGCCCTTTATTCGTCATACGAAGACAGCTTTTCTCTTTGTAGTTCACGAATGAATGAAGGTTAGTATTGTACTGCATTCTTAGCTCAGTTGGATAGAGCAACAACCTTCTAAGTTGAAGGTCACAGGTTCAAATCCTGTAGGATGCTCAAAGAAGGTGCATAATGAATGAATCAATAATATATACCAACGGTACATGCATCTATCGATTAGTTCAAACCCATTAAATAAAGGTTACATACCATACATACATACACGCGCGGATTGACCGATTTATAAATGAATAATTTTCTATCTATTTTGGGGGAGAGTGGCCGAGTGGTTAAAAGCGACAGACTGTAAATCTGTTGAAGGTTTTCTACGTAGGTTCGAATCCTGCCTCTCCCATATACTCCGTATTTGAAGAATAGAGACGAAGCACTTGTTTTTGTGCTTATCCCTTCATGCAATTAAATAGAGTGGAACTTTCTCAGAAACATATTGAATGCTTTGGTATTCGAGCCCTCTCCGAACCGTACGAGATAGTCGCCCATCATACGGCTCTCTAATTCAACCTCTATTCGGATTTGCCTTTGTCGTTAGATTTTGGCCTGTTTTTTCAGTGACCGATCTCCAAGTGGCTTAAGTACCATAAAGCAACTTGCTTTTTCGTTATGACGATCATAAGGAATTCTGGCAAGAGATAATAACATAAAAAAAATGCATTTTCATTATCTCCTCTGAGCTCGTCCTTAATACTCTGAACATGGTGCATTCTATTCAGATTTCCAATAGAATAAAGGAAGCACGAAGAGCAGTTACGCAGCGTTTTAGTCATCAAGCAAGTGATGCCATAGGATTCTCGATAGCAGAATTTACTCTGCAGTTTAGAACGTATGAAACGAATTTTAAATAGTCAAGGTAGGGCTTTTGACAAGGACGCCACTAAGCTGGCATTGAAGACAGTATGGTTTTTAGTATATCCCTTTTTCGGTTTCATATTTTGCGTGGAGTACCTCTTTCATCCATAGATTGTCTCCATGCTCCCATCTGGGTGTCCGTGATACCGCAAAAAAAAATATATATATATATTTTTTTTTTTTGCTTATAAAAGTAGGTCCTCAAAAAGGCGTTTTCCATTTTCGGCTTCTTATTCTGCTTTGTCCGCATAGCAAATGGCAGCATGTAGATTCGTTTTGTGCTGAACTTTTTCCGATTACCGTGCTTCGTTCTATAGGGCTCCCAGTTTCGGTTCCATCAAGGGTCTCCTTTTGTCCGATATTGGTGTCATCGATTCGGGTCTCGCTGCCCTAATTGGACATAAAGCATTATTCATGAGTCCAGGTTGCCCACGATGTTTTGCAGATCCGAATAGGTTTCCCCGGCTTTGCGAAAGCGGAAAATCCGAAAGTCCATTGAAAGAGCGGCAGCGCCCTAAATTGCTTTTCTCTTTATTTTCGGACAAATCCCGTTTGAAACCCGTAGGGGCTTAGCTAGAAGACGTGGTCGAATATGGTCTGCTAAGGTACAGCAGACGGTTAGGCCCCTTCCCTTTTGTCAGCAGTTTTAGCGAAAAAAATCTTCTTACTACATACGGCTCAGGCGGGTACTATGGGCCCTCTGCCATCCACTTCGGTCAGCTGGACGAAAGTGGATTTCACCGGTGTTGCCTACAGTTTTTGGCTAATTTTAATTCAAGGCCATTTTGCGTTGAGATGTCGTTTAGTCTTTTGTCCCCATTACTTTGGGTAATCTGCTCCCTTGTGCAGGCCCTGTAATATCCGCCCGCAGGGTTTCTTTTTCTATTCTGGCCTTACCATAATTTATTAATGGCAGACTGAGAGCTTGACAGCGCGCACTCGTGTGCATTACCACAGGGAGTTTCTCGTGATTAACTGCAGGTCCAGTTTGACCGAAAGAGACTTTGATTTGCCAGAGCAGGGGCTCATCTCATACAAGAGCAGGCTAGCGTAGTGTTCTTGGGTTGTTCGAGCTAGGATTATTTGTTTGCTTTGTGAACCTTTAGGCTCTGTTCAAAAAAAAAAAAAGAAAATTTTTCTGCTATGCACTCTTCGCTGCCTTTCATCATAATCAACCTTTTATTCGCTGAGCAAAGAAGTAGACCGCAGGTCAAACGTATTTTCTTTTCTGAACGCTGCCTGTGGTCCTTCGGGTGCTTTTGCGCTTTATAGGATAGCAAAAAAGCAAGTTGAAAGCCTAAAAGACATACTCTAACATCATGAGGTCTTCCTTGTTTTTTTTTCCAACTACGTTTCTAGAGCATGCTGTGGTTCCCACCCGTTTACACGGTGGTTGGGTAAGCTCTATGCCTGGCACGCGGAATAGGGTCTCGCGTGGTCCGCTATATGGCCGTTAGCGCAAAACTACGAATAATTTCCATATGGCTAAACAATGACTGTAGGCGACGCGAACGGTCGCCCTAAATTCCACTGCAATAGTCCCACGAATTCGAAAAGTTATGACCAGAATGGCCAGCCCAATAGCGGATTCCGCAGCTGCCACCGTTAAAACAAATAAAGCAAATAATTGACCCATCATATCATCTAAATAAACCGAAAATACCGAAAAGTTTAAATCAACCGCAAGTAACATTAATTCAATTGACATTAACATAATAAGGATATTTTTTCTATTCAGGAAAATCCCCCAAATACCTGAAAGAAAAAGAATCATAGAAAATGTTAAATATTTTACTAGATCCATAATAAGAGTCTCTTTTTTGAAAGCCAACTCGGTTTCAAGCCAAGCACATGCCGGTTCCTTAGCCAATAAGTACTGCTTTGCCCTTTTTTTCATGGCAAGGGCGATATAAACCGGAACAGGCACATAGAGGACAATGAAAAAAACCATCATTAGTAACCATTTAATCACTTACTAACTTCATCCATGACACGGCCTCTACTAGCACCAGAAAAAAATATATATATATATATTTTTTTTGCTGCGCTCTCCGCGCTTATCTTCGCCCTATAGCACTATCTGAATCTTTGAATGATTATAAAGTTTTTTCAAAAAACAAAAAACGAAAAAACATATTTGATAATTATTAAACAAAATACTCTGAAAAGAATCAAGATCCAATTTCGTGTTATTTCATGGTGAACATAATCTGTCAGAATTTCTTCAATTCCCACATGAATATGCCAGAATAACAAAATGTTTAACAGAATCAAAGTAGAAACATTTGATAGAAGAATGGTTGGGATTAGAGAAGCAGCAGTCATTCTTTGGAGAAGCCAATGCCCCAAGGTTTCTCTATGAGCTTTCATTGCTTTTTACCTTTTTTCTGAGAGTAAATTGCTTTTTACTTTTTTTCTGAGAGTAAAAGGAAACTGGCCTTTTTGGTCCGGCCCCTTCTTGTAGAAGCGTATGTGACAATTGTCCGTCATACGGCTCTGCCTATCTAAAAAGTATCCCGTCGGCCGAAATAGTACTGGAACAGGTTGTAGGCTTGTCTTAGTAAAGCCCCCGCAAGATAAAGTAGACCCGATTCCGAGGCATCGCTGAGCTATCAGGGAAAAAAGTCTATATATATAGACTTTTTTTTCGGGGTTCTCGTATTTCGTGCTTATGAGAAATAGAATCGGATAATATTCGATACAGCTAAAAAAGCTGCACAGAATAACATAATAATTCCGGAAGTATATACTTTGGATAATTCTGGAAAAAAACCTAGATCCCACAATAAATGACGAATTCCATTACTCATATGATAACACAAAGCCAATAAATTGAAATTGACTACGCTTAGGATCAACCAATGGAAATAGAAAGTGAAGAAAAAAGCGTACCGGTAAAGATAATAAGAAGTAAGGTTAAGATCGCCTATTTTCAAAGAGAGAATACTAGAAAAAACCATAATGGATAGAGTCAAACTTCGGTAGGAAGTTATGATTAACTCCTGCCTCTTAAGTGCTCTCCGAACCGTACGTGATAGTCTCCCATCATACGGCTCACTAACTCTCCTGATTTAAATTTAACTCATAGGAGACGGGCCCCATTGACTGCGGCTCGTTGGGTGCCTGCCCTTCCCGGCTACTGATTGGATTATCAATGGCACTGGATGTATCATCATATATAATGTATTAACATCTTGATGTTAATAGGGCGCAACAAAAAATAGATATATTTGCCGTTTTCTTTTTTGAGTTTTGGAGAGTAAAACCTGCCAGACTAGGCAGGTGCATAGACCCCTTCGCCTTTCATCCAATCCGCAAGTTTCCTGTTTACACAGTTCTTTTAGGATCAGGCAGGTACTATGGGTCCTCTGACTTCCAACTCAAACCATAGTGTATGGTTGGATCTCGCCGATATCACCTGTGAGCTATAGCGCTCGAGATGTCGTTTAGTTCTCTGTCCCCATTACTTTGGGTAATCTGCTTCCATGCGTAAAAATATATCTATCTTCTTCTCGTCCTTACCGTTCTTAGCCGCCAGCAGGCTGAAAGCATAACAGTGTTCGTTCGTGCGATTCCCCGCGTGCATTTTTTTCGCACTAGTTCGCCGTAGGGTAGGCTGACCCGAAAAGAACTGCGATTCTGTTTTATCATCTCATGCTAAATGAAATCTATATATATATTTATATATGGATTTCATTTGGCAAGCGCCAGCGGACTCGCGGAGGATTATTGAGTAGGCTGAGAAACTAGCCGACAGCCGACGAATATCTCCTTTATCGCTGCTTCTGTGGCATGCTTCCTTTTTTTCGCTATTGGGTAAGCCCCGCGCCCCTCGAGCAGTAGTGCCCTTGTTGTAATCACAAGTAATCTAACGGCCGCCCCTAAGAAAGCCCCGGAAATTCTATGGAAAATAGAGAGAGTAGAAGTAAGCTGTGGCTTATAAATGGTAAGATGGGGTGATAACGGTCGATTGATTTTCATGTTTTTAGTTGACTTTGATTTTGACTCAAGGTGACAGGATTTGAACCTATGACCCTCTGTACCCAAAACAGATGCGCTACCAGACTGCGCTACACCTTGGCTGATGTTCCCCAATGAATATTCGATAAATGCTTAAATTGTTATTGAGCAACATACAAGAAGAACTAAAACTAATAAAAAAAACTATATTTTTAACGCCACTGAAAGAAAGCACTACCATCTCGTTCAGTTTCTTTTTTGCTTAAAAATAGTTTTTTGGTGGATGTTTATGATCGTTTCAGCCCTTTAATGCTTGCTCGAGGCCAGAAGGGCAAGTCGGTCATTGTCCGCCTTATTTATAAAGCTTTATAATGCAATTACATGTAATTGCATTATAAAGCCAAGTATTCAACATAATATATTATTAATCTTTTAGTTTTGTTACTAATTAAGTAATTCCATGAAGAATAGCCATGAATAATCATAGATAGAGAAAAGGGCCCGAATCCAAAATTGCGCGATTAATCTCGCAGCCCAAAAATATCATTATTATCGAGACCGAAAAGAATAAAAGCCACACAGAACCAAAATGAGGCTTTCCTAGGTAATAGCTCCGGCTCACTGTGAACAACTAGCAATGTCGGCAGAGCCTTAGAACGGAAAAAATGAATTTGGGAATTCGGATCGATAGCAGCAAGGCGAAAAAATCCGCGGGGCTACCCTGCAGCAAAAACCGTGCGTGGTATTCCATAGAATATAGCATACTTATAATCTGCAATCACTACGTAATTCCATAATGCGAAAGGAGCATAGCAAGTTTATTGGACCAAAGGTTCTACATAGTGAATGCATTTTGGTTTATGGGTAGTAAACCTTAGTATGATGATGATTTAGTTGGTGATACGCAGAGGTTTTCTATTGGAAGTTTGGTAGGTTCAAAACCTACTTCTGTGTAAAAAATCATACTCAAAAAAAAGAGTTTGATCCTGGCTCAGAATGAACGCTAGCGATATGCTTAACACATGCAAGTTGAACGTTGTTTTCGAATCAGAATGAAAACAAAGTAGCGAACGGGTGCGTAACACGTGGGAATCTGCCAAACAGTTTGGGCCAAATCCCGAATGAATAAAAGCTAAAAAGCGCTGTTTGATGAGCCCACGTAGTATTAGGTAGTTGGTTAGGTAAAAGCTGACCAAGCCTCCGATGCTTAGCTGGTCTTTTCGGATGATCAGCCACACTGGGACTGAGACACGGCCCAGACTCCTACGGGAGGCAGCAGTGGGGAATCTTGGACAATGGGCGAAAGCCTGATCCGGCAATATGGCGTGAGTGAAGAAGGGCAACGCAGCTTGTAAAGCTCTTTCATCGAGTGTGCGATTGTGACAAGACTCGAATAAGAAGCCCCGGCTAACTCCGTGCCAGCAGCCGCGGTAAGACGGGGGGGGCTAGTGTTATTCGGAATGACTAGGCGTAAAGGGCACGTAGGCGGTGAATCCGGTTGAAAGTGAAAGTCGCCAGCTCAACTGGCGGAATGCTTTCAAAACCAATTCACTTGAGTAAGATAGAGGATAGTGGAATTTCGTGTGTAGAGATAAAATTCACAGATATACGAAGGAACACCAAAAGCGAAGGCAGCTTTCTGGATCTCTACTGACGCTAAGGTGCGAAAGCATAGGGAGCAAACAGGATTAGATACCCTGGTAGTCTATGCCGTAAACGATGAGTGTTCGTCCTTGGTCTGTGCTGTATGCAAAACGGCTGATCAGGGGCCCAGCTAACGCGTTAAACACTCCGCCTGGGGAGTACGGCCGCAAGGCTGAAACTCAAAGGAATTGACGGGGGCCTGCACAAGCGGTGGAGCATGTGGTTTAATTCGATACAACGCGCAAAACCTTACCAGCCCTTGACATATGAATAAGTTTGCTCGTCCTTAATGGGACGGTACGAAAATTCATACAGGTGCTGCATGGCTGTCGTCAGCTCGTGTCGTGAGATGTTGGGTTAAGTCCTATAACGAGCGCAACCCTCGTTTTGTGTTGCTAAGACATGCGTTTTGGGGTCGATTATCGATCATTTGAGACTGACAAAGACCACGCAGAGAATATCACAACGCCGTATGGCTACGATCACACGGTTGGGTACTTCGACGAGCACAGCTCTCATAGCGTGGCACACATAACAATGTGGCACCCAGTCTCTGTAAACATAATTGACAATCCATGCCATGTACTGCACTCACAAGAAACTGCCAGTGATATACTGGAGGAAGGTGGGGATGACGTCAAGTCCGCATGGCCCTTATGGGCTGGGCTACACACGTGCTACAATGGCAATTACAATAGGAAGCGAGGCTTTAAGGCGGAGCGAATCCAGAAAGATAGCCTTAGTTCGGATTGTTCTCTGCAACTCGAGAACATGAAGTTGGAATCGCTAGTAATCGCGGATCAGCATGCCGCGGTGAATATGTACTCAGGCCCTGTACACACCGCCCGTCACACCATGGGAATTGGCTTCGCCCGAAGCATCAAACCAAGGATCACCCATTATTTCGGTGTTCTACGCCATTGGTGAGTGTGGTCTACTAGAGTAATTGGTGGTCTAATGTGAGATACTAAGGTGGGGCCTTTGACTGAGGTGAAGTCGTAACAAGGTAGCCGTAGGGGAACCTGTGGCTGGATTGACTCCTTTTTTTAAACAAAGAAAATAATGGTTTTTTGCCATATCTGTAGCCAAAAAATAGACATCTATATATTTTTCGTCGTTCGGTTATATTTAATAGTAACACGAATAAGCAAAAAAAAATATTTCCTTTTTTTTGTAGATACGCCCCGTGCTCTTCATTCTTCGAACTATGATTGCATAGCCCGAAGGTAAAGTGGGCAGCATAATGCAATATTAGCCTTTAATTTAAAGGCTTGAGTGAATTTTTGGTCTATGTCAGTTAGTGAGGGCCGTTGTACCCCGCAGCCTCTCCAATTACGCCCGTGAATGCCCTTATTATTACACAATAACGGCTTCAGTCGCGATTATGAATATCACCAAGGCGCAGGGCGCTCTAAGAATCTACTCCGTTTGAACTTCATACATAGACAGTTACTCCTATCGTTAAGCCCTATCGGGGCCAGGTTAAAGGGCGCATGAGGCGAATTATTATCCAACAGCCAGGGAGCGGCAGATTAGTAGAACAGCGGCTCAATAATTCGCATGTCGGAATAGTTTAGTCGGTTAGAACAGCGGGATCATAATTCGCACACGGGGGTTCAAATCCCTCTTCCGATAGGAACTTTCGGATAAGAATTGAACCTACGGGAGGCAAAAAAAAGAGATATATATCTTTTTTTTGCTGGTCACTAACCTTATCCTAAATCTCCTTTTTCTATGATAGGCCACGGTAAAGAAAGATTTACGATGTTCCTTAGGATAACTAG